GGAAATTCATGGAAAATTACAATCCCCACCACGTAATAGTGCACCTACACGTCTTCATCGACGTTGTTTTTCGACCGGAAGACCGAGAGCTAACTATCGAGACTTTGGGTTATCCGGGCACATACTTCGTGAAATGGTTCATGCATGTTTGTTACCGGGTGCAACAAGATCAAGTTGGTAAGGATCAAACTATACCTTCCTCTTTCTATTGATCTCTATGATCATCGATCATAGAGAGCCCCCTTTACCATTCTGTATAAATGGGATATTCTATTTGTATAGATATGGTAGAGGGGCACATCCAATCCTCGGTTGTCCATTAGTTCCCATCTCTTCTCTTCAACGCGGGGTAGAGCAGCTTGGTAGCTCGCAAGGCTCATAACCTTGAGGTCACGGGTTCAAATCCTGTCTCCGCAATGTAATATCGATCATTTTTTGTCAAAAAAATGTAGGTCTGACTCTGTTAATGTTAACTAGCCATTAATTTATTTAATTTAAAATTAAATTAATTATTATTTCTCTTTTTGGATCGGAGGAAAAGAAGTAGGAAGAGAAGATAGAACCACTACACTATCGTAGTAAACTCTACTGAATCATTTATCCTATTCCATTAATTCACTATAGGCGGATAGCGGGAATCGAACCCGCATCTTCTCCTTGGCAAAGAGAAATTTTACCATTCGACCATATCCGCGTTTTTTCGTTCCTGATAAGCCCGCATATGTCTCCACATATATGATATCAGCGTGTCTGGATCATTATTGTGCGGGGACGGATACTATAGAACGATTCCAATTGTCTAAATTGTCTACTAAATTGTCTAATTAATATATATACATATACACAATATAAAATATATACACAATATAAAATTATATACAATAACAATATAAAATAGATTCTATGTTATTATAACATATAACATAGAATATAACAATAAAATTCTTTTTTATTCAAGAAGTTGGACTTTGACCCCCCAATTTTTTTCTTTATTTTCCTTTTCGGGATTCATTTTAATTTTATAATATTATTATGTTATGGAATTTTAATGCGTGTCACAACCCGAAGGGATTCTAGGGGGTCATTTCTTTTTTGATCTAGAAAATAAAATACTGAATTGGTTCAAGAGATGAGAGAATTAAGGATAGCTACTAGAAAGACTAATCCAATCCATAATGATGTACCGGAAAATACAACATTTTTGTTACTTGACCAACCGTCAGAAGAAGCAAATACAACAGGTACACTAATCAATAAGATTGATGAAGTAGCAATTAATGCAAAAACAGCCAATTGAAAAGCAATAGTCATACTTCTAATCCTCCAAGCTACCAATAAATAAACTATACCATTTGATCCCTTTCTCATCAAAAAAAAATAAAAATTGTATTGTAATAAATAAAAAAAAAATGCATCATAGAGGGATTTGACCATGAACCCATTGATCCTGTAGGACTTAGTACCACTTTATTCGGACATGGAGTTGAGGCCGTTTTTATTTACTTCGCAAACGTACATGCCGGCTCATGCATCTATATATACAATAGGAAAAGAAAATATATATATATTCACACAACCCGGTTGTTTCTACCTACGGATAATGGTGGTATCAACTCATACGACCATGTTCTATTCTGGAGAATACAAATAAAATAAAATGGAGATTGTTTTTCGGAGAGATGGCTGAGTGGTTGATAGCTCCGGTCTTGAAAACCGGTATAGTTCTTTATTCAGAACTATCGAGGGTTCGAATCCCTCTCTCTCCTTTTACTCGTTGAATCTATTTCTTTATTTGTTATTGGTTTCTCCCGGCTCGGCTAGCCTTCCTAGCCGAGCCAAAAAACAATAGATATAACTGAGTTAAAAAAAGTAAGACTTTGAAGTATCAGTTGATCCCAATTCTAATAGTATGATGGAACCAAATGGATTCCTACTTCAGGCATTTGATCTTATGTCTCAGTTAAGAGGGGTCATGAAAAGAACAGGTTCCAAATCACGATCAATTCCTTTTTCAAATCCTGCTGCAGCTGCACGGGCCCTTCCCGCATGCCACAAATGACCTACGAATAGGAAGAATCCTAGAACAAAATGAGAGGTAGCTAACCAACTTCTAGGAGAAACGTAATTGACTGCATTGATCTCGGTAGCTACACCACCCACTGAATTTAAAGAACCTAAAGGAGCATGAGTCATATATTCCGCGGAACGACGTTCTTGCCAAGGTTGTATGTCTTTTTTCAGCCTACTCAAGTCCAAACCATTTGGACCCCTTAAAGGTTCCAACCAGGGAGCACGGAGATCCCAAAAACGCATAGTTTCTCCTCCAAAAATGACCTCTCCAGTCGGGGAACGCATTAGATATTTGCCTAAACCAGTGGGTCCTTGAGCGGATCCCACGTTAGCCCCAAGACGTTGGTCTCTAACTAGAAAAGTGAATGCTTGAGCTTGAGAAGCTTCTGGCCCAGTGGGCCCGTAAAACTCACTAGGGTAAGCAGTATTA